AAACGAAAACGAAATGGCACAATATTTTTTTGCTACATGCCTAAGTGACGGAAAACAAAGAATCTCTTTTACATATCCACCCAGTTTGTCAACTTTTTTTGAAATGATACAAAAAAGGTGGTTTTTAGACACGACAGAAACAAGATCCTCGGAAGAACTATATAATCGTTGGGTTTCTACCAACGAACAAAAAAGAAAGAGCCTAAGCAACGAATTTATCAAGCGAATTGAAGCTCTAGACAAGGGTTCTCTTGATGATGTACTTGAAAAAAGGACTAGATTGTACAATGATGGGACTGAGCAAAACTGCTTACCAAAAGTGTATGATCCTTTTTTGAGCGGACCCCACCGTGGAACAATTAGAAATTTCGATTTGGACTCAAGCATCAACAATCCTTTAAACAACCCGATAGAAGATTCCCTAACAAGCATGTGGAATAAGCTTAAGCTTCAAGATATCCTTCCTAATGATTTCCGAGAATTTGAAGATCAAGAAGACAAAAGGAAAGAAGATCAAGAAAACAAAAAAAGTGAAGATCAACAACAAAAAGAATATCAATATCAAAGTGCATTAAGTGCATTTGAAGACGAAGATAAAGAATATCAAAGTGCATTTGAAGATGAAGATCGAGAAATTCGAAGTGAATTTGCAGGGGAACCAAGGCCTAATACGGCTTTGAATTTAAACGAAAATGATGAAATCGAAAATGATGAAATTGAAAACCTTGAAATTGCAATCGAAAACTTTGAAATCGAAAAAAAGGTTCCTCGATGGTCATACAAATTGAACGTGGATTGGGGGGATTTGGAAAACGAGCCAAAAGACAATGAAGAAGAGGAAAATCAGGCTTATGATATTTGTTCACCAGAAGTAAGACGCGTAGTCATTTATACTGAGAAAGAGACTGAGAACGAGACTGAGAACGAGACTGAGAAAGAGACGGAGACTGGTGCGAATGCTAGGACTATCGAAAAAAATACTAAGACTACTACTGACGAAGATAAGACAGATAAAACTGCCGAGAATGCTCGGACTATCGAAAATCCTAAGACTACTACTGACGAAGATAAGACAGATAAGACTGCCGAGAATATTAAGACTACTACTGACGAAGATAAGACAGATAAAACTGCCGAGAATGCTCGGACTATTGAAAATCCTAAGAATACTATTAAGGATAAGGAAGATAAGAAGGAGGAGGAGGAACCGGAAGAAATTGCTTTGCTTTCCTATCTAGAAGAACCAGATTTTGATCGCGATTTAATTAAAGGATCCATGCGAGCTCAACGACGCAAAATTTCTATTTTTCCACTGTTTCACCCATATGTGCGTTCCCCGCTTTTTTTGGGCCAAGAAGACAGAAAATTGTTTTTTTTTTTTTCTTTTGATATCCTCGAAATGCAGAGTTTGCTTTTCAGAATCAGAAATTTGGTGGGTAAATGCGTGGAATTCAAAACTTTTCATTCGCATTCTAAAGATACAGAAGAAAAAAAGAAAAAAAGGCTGGAGCAAGCAGAGCAAAAAGATCCGAGGGAAGAGGTGGAGGAGAAGAAGGTGGCAGACTTTTTCGAACTTTATGAGGCTCAACGACTAAGGGGCGTGCTTTTAGTAACCCTATCATTTCTTAGAAAATATATAATACTGCCCTCGTTGATAATAGCCAAAAATATTGGCCGTATGCTATTATTTCAATGTCCCGAGTGGCGCGAGGATTGGAAAGCGTGGAGTAAAGAAATGCATGTTAAATGTACTTATGAAGGGATTCCATTATCAGAAAATGAATTCCCCCAAAATTGGTTAGACGATGGTATTCAGATAAAGATCCTATTTCCTTTCGATCTAAAACCTTGGCACAAACCTCAAGTAGAATCTAATCATAAAGATCCAATGAAAAAGAAAGGAAAAGGTAAAAAAGGGAATTTTTGTTTTTTAACACCTTTCGGAATGGAAGCCGAAGGACCCTTTGGCCCTTACCGAGAAAAACCCTCCTTTTTTAAACCTATTTGGAAAGAAATTGATACAAACCTCAAAAAAGTGAAAAAGGAAGGTTTTCTAGCTCTAAGAATTTTAAAGCAAAGAACAAAAAGGTTTAGAAAGGTTTTAAAAAAACAAATACGTTGGATTTTCAAAATAATTGGATTTATCAAAAGAAAAATCCAAGAACTTAGAAAAGTAAAGACAATTCCAGTATCTGAGTGGGAGGAATTAAGTATAAATAGAAAAAATGATAATGATATAGTAAGTAATAATCCTATTACTGAATCGCTCGATCAAGTTAGATCCATGGATTGGATAAATGATTCCCTAACATCAAAAAAAATACCTGATATGGCTGATAGTACAAATGCAATCAAAGATCAAATTAAAACAATCACAACAGAAACTATAAAAATAATTAGAATTCCAGATATCGAAATGAGTTCTAAGAAACCAAGTTATGATGATAAGAAATTAGAGCCGCAGAAAGGGATTTTGCAAATATTCAAAAGAAGGAATACCCGATTAATACGCAAATGGCACTATTTCGTAAAATTGTTTATTGAAAGGATATACATAGAGATCCCTTTATATATAATTAATAGTATGAGAATCAATGTCAAAGTTTTTCTTGAATCAAATAAGAACACTTTTGTGAAATACAGTCCTAATGATGAACCAAATCAAAAAAAAATGCGTTTTATTTCGACTATAAAAGAATCACTTTCTATTTCTAATAGTAGTAATAATAATGAATATTCTTTTTGCGATCTCGCCTCTTTGTCACAGGCATACGTATTTTACAAATTATCACAAACTCAAATTATTAACAAATATCACTGGAAATCTGTACTTCAATATCAGGGAACACTTCTTTTTCTTAAGGATCAAATAAAAGATTCCTTTAGAAGACAAGGAATATCTCATTCGAAATCAGGGCATAAGAAAATCTACAATATGAGAATAAATGAATGGAAAAATTGGTTAAGGGGACGTTATCACTATCAGTACAATTTATCAAAACCTCAATGGTCTCGACTAGTAGCGCAAACGCAAAAATGGCGAAATAGAATCCAGAAGAGTTCTATGGTTCAAACTAAAAACTCTCAAAATCTGGATTTTTATAAACAGAAAAAAGACCAATTAATTCATTATGAGAACGAAAAAAACAAGAATTATGCGAAGGCTCCTGTACTAAATAAAAAATTGAAAAATTACAAATATGATCGTTTATCACATAAATATATTCATTATGAAGATAAGAAGGGTTCATATATTTCTAGATCACCATTACAAGTAAATGAGGGCAACGAGCTTCTCTTTAATTATAAAAACAAGAAATATTCTCTTGAATTATATGATCTGTCGGAGGATGTAGTTGGTACTGGTTCTCTAAAAAAAAGAGAAGACTACGATAGGCATAGAAATCGGGAGAGAAAATATTTTGATTGGAGAATTTTCGATTTTTCTCTTAAAACAAAAATGGAGGATATAGAGTTCTGGCTCGATCTGGATATTGAGGTCAACATTCTTAAAAATATTAAAAAACGTAATATTTATCCAAAAATTGATAAAGAAGATAAGAAAGATAAGAAAAAGACTTTTTCTCTCGCGATTGATAAACAACTTAACGCGGCCAATCGAACAAAAAACATTTTTGACTGGATGGGAATGAATGAAGAAAGAATAAAAATGGATCCGATATCTAAGACATCTACTCTGAAACTCTCGTTTTTACCCCCAGAATTTGTGTCACTTTATGATACATATAAGATTCAACCATGGAGCATACCAATCAATTCGCTTCTTTTCAATTTTGATGGAGATGAGAACGCTATTGAAAAAAAGGATTCTGAATTAGAAACTAAAAAGAAAGAAGAAAATAAAAAGTCAGTCCAGGGAAATATTGGCTCAGATGGCTCAAACCAACAAAAAGATTTGAAAGAAGATTCTAACAAAAATGACAAGCAACCTAAGAAGAAGAAAACATCAGAATTAGATCTTTTACTAAAAAAAAATTCTGTTTTTCAAGCAAAATTAGACGAACCTTCACCTTTGTATTCGAATAATGTACTATACGATAATATAAAAGTAATTTCTCTACTGGTTAGACTGCAAAATCCAACGGAAATTACTCTAATTTCGATCAAAAGAGAGGACCTGAGGGTAGAGCTAATCCCATTGACAAATACTCAACCTATTGCCGAGTTAGTAAAAAAGGGATATTTGTTTATTGAACCGGCTAAGTTATCAATAAAATGGGATGGGCAATCTATTATGTATCAAACAATAACGGTTTTACATGTACTTAAAAATAAGCAAAAAATGAAAAGTTATCAAAAAAGCCAAGAAAAAAGAAATGTTGATGTTGATAAGAAGGGTTTTTATAAACCCATTCCTCGACACAAAAAGTTGCTCGGGAATAGAGAAAAAAATCATAATGATTTACTTGTTATTGAAAATATTTTATCTCCTAGACGTCGTAGAGAGTTAAGAATTCGACTTTGTTTAAATTCAGGAGATGGAAATGTTGTGGATAGAGATCTAGCATTTTGTAAGGGTAACAAAGCAAGTACAAGTAACTGTCTTCAAGTTTTGGATAAAGGTAAAAGTTTTGATATAAATGCAAAGAAATTTATGAAGTTTAAATTATTTCTTTGGCCCAATTATCGATTAGAAGATTTAGCTTGTATGAATCGCTATTGGTTTGATACCAATAATGGTAGTTGTTTCAGTATGTCAAGAATCCGTATGTATCCACAATTGAGAATTACTTGATGGTCCATTTTTTATGAATCACATGCCATATCTTATATGGTATATGAAGGCAAGGAGATAGACAAAAGTATTATGTTATATTAGATTCTGGTACATAAATAATACTGATTTAACGACATTATCCTATCCGAAATGAATTAAGAATCGGCAGGCTCTTCTTAATCTTAAGTCCAACTGCTTCTCTTTTTTGAGTGCAAAGTCGATCAGCCATACCCGTTTTTGTATTCATATCCGAAAAAAGGAAAAGTGGATTGAGTAATCGAATTTGATAAAAAAAGCAAGTATCTAAAAAAATTCAAATGAACTTTTGGTGTATAACAAACGCAAATGTATTATTATTAGTGATCGGTAAAACCCAGATTTGTCAATTTGTAAAAAAAAAAAGCGGGAGTGAGAAGAATTCTTTTTATGGTAAAAAATTCATTTATCTCAGTTATTTCTATTTCGCAAGAAGAAAAAAAGGGGTCTGTTGAATTTCAAATATTCAGTTTCACCAATAAGATAAGGAGACTTACTTCACATTTAGAATTGCACAGAAAAGATTATTTATCTCAGAGAGGTTTACGTCAAATTCTAGGAAAACGTCAACGGCTACTATCTTATTTGTCAAAGAAAAATAGAGTACGTTATAAAGAATTAATTAGTAAATTCGATATTCGGGAGATAAAAACCCACCCCAATGAATTTTGAAATTCGTTTGCAGCAATTCACGGAATAAGGAATCGGAGAAAAAATATATGACTGTACCAACTACAAGAAAAGATCTCATGATAGTCAATATGGGTCCTCAACACCCATCAATGCATGGTGTTCTTCGACTCATCGTTACTCTAGATGGTGAGGCTGTTATTGACTGTGAACCTGTATTGGGTTATTTACACAGAGGAATGGAAAAAATTGCAGAAAATCGAACAATTATACAATATCTGCCTTATGTAACACGTTGGGATTATTTAGCTACTATGTTTACAGAAGCAATAACAGTAAATGCACCAGAACAATTAGGAAATATTCAAGTACCTAAAAGAGCCAGCTATATTAGAGTCATTATGCTGGAACTGAGTCGCATAGCTTCTCATTTGTTATGGCTTGGCCCTTTTATGGCGGATATCGGTGCGCAGACTCCTTTTTTCTATATTTTCAGAGAGAGAGAACTTATATATGATCTATTCGAAGCTGCCACGGGTATGCGAATGATGCATAATTATTTCCGTATTGGGGGAGTAGCTGCTGATCTACCTCATGGATGGATAGATAAATGTTTAGATTTCTGTGATTATTTTGTAACAGGGGTTACTGAATATCAAAAACTTATTGCACGGAATCCTATTTTTTTGGAAAGAGTTGAAGGGGTGGGCTTTATTAGCGGAGAGGAAGCAATAAATTGGGGCTTATCCGGACCCATGCTACGAGCTTCCGGAATGCCATGGGATCTTCGTAAAGTTGATCATTATGAGTCTTATGACGAATTTGATTGGGAAGTGCAATGGCAAAAAGAAGGCGATTCTTTAGCACGTTATTTAGTCCGAATCAGTGAAATGAAAGAATCTATCAAAATTATTCAACAAGCGCTGGAACAAATCCCGGGGGGTCCTTATGAAAATTTAGAAGTACGCCGCTTTGATAGTGCAAGGGATTTCGAATTGAATGATTTTGATTATCGATTTATTAGTAAAAAACCTTCGCCCACTTTTGAATTGTCAAAACAAGAACTTTATGTGAGAGTAGAAGCCCCTAAAGGGGAGTTGGGAATTTTTCTAATAGGGGATCAGAGTGTTTTTCCCTGGAGATGGAAAATTCGTCCACCAGGTTTTATCAATTTGCAAATTCTTCCTCAGCTAGTTAAAAGAATGAAATTGGCTGATATTATGACAATACTAGGTAGTATAGATATCATTATGGGAGAAGTTGACCGTTGAAATGATAATGGATACGACAAAAGTACAACAAGCTATCAATTCCTTTTCCAGATCGGAATCATTAAAAGAGTTTTACGGACTCATATGCTTGCTTGTTCCTATTTTTACTCCTTTATCGGGAATCGTCATAGGGGTGCTAGTAATTGTGTGGTTAGAACGACAAATATCTGCAGGAATACAACAACGTATTGGACCCGAGTATGCCGGTCCTTTCGGAATTCTTCAAGCTTTAGCAGATGGGACCAAACTCATTTTCAAAGAGGATCTTCTCCCCTCTAGAGGGGATATTCTTTTATTCAGTCTTGGGCCGTCTATCGCGGTCATATCAATCTTATTAAGTTATTCCGTAATTCCTTTTGGCTATCGCCTTGTTCTAGCCGATCTGAGTATAGGTGTTTTTTTATGGATTGCAATTTCAAGTATTGCTCCTATTGGACTTCTAATGTCAGGGTATGGATCAAATAATAAATATTCCTTTTTAGGTGGTCTACGAGCCGCTGCTCAATCAATTAGTTATGAAATACCATTAACTCCATGTGTATTATCAATCTCTCTACGTGCGATTCGTTAGGATATTCATCAGTCGGGGCGATGAACTAAATTAAATACAGATAGTTATATGAGTGAAACAAAACAGCTTAAAAATTGGCAGTAAAAAATTGAGTCTCATTCCCTAGGTACAAGAGTTAAGTGAAAGTAAAGATAAGCAGTAGAAACTAGAAACTGTTTCCCAAAGATTGGTGGATTAGTCATCAGGGTTTTGAAGCGGATACAAAAGATCAACCTATAGGGAGTTTTGACTTTTTACTATATCTTTGTATTACTATACTATGTACTATACTATGGGGGGGTTGGGCAAAAATTAGTGGACGGTTAGGAATACTAAGGTACACAAAAGATTAGTAATATAGAGTATCCCGAGGGACGGATATTTCCGTATAAAAGGAATCCTAATAGGGGCTTTAAGTTAGTAGAAACGATCAAGTAGTACTTCCCCATGATCCCGATCCAGAGTATGCTCCTATCCACTGATTCAAGAAATTCCTATCAGGAACGAAGTAATCCTTTATTTTCTTTTAGATTCTTTTTTTATTTTTTATGAGAAAGAAGAAGAGGAACGAAAGAAAAAAAACGGAACTCTTATTCTTTATTTCTTTATCCATATTAAATTAATAATTAATACACATATAACTCTTATCACAATTCATGAACTAATAACTAATATAACTAATAGAGTGTCTTTTTTTTTTTTTCGTAATGGAAAGGGGTATGAATACAAATAGTCATAAGTAGTTTATTTAAGGATGAAGTTTTTACTAAATAAAGTTGAAATTCTATTCTAAAGGATAAGATCAATTCATAAGCACTTTTTTATAGCAGACAGGATTGCATTGGTCTAATTTTGGACTTTACGATGTATCGTTACTCGACCTACTCTACAAACAACAAACATAGTGAGATACCATCAAAGAGGTCCTTATATTTATTTGTGGCCATCGAGGAGCCGTATGAAGTTGAAGTTTCATGTACGTTTTTGCAATAGCGACGGGAAGAGTGATGTTACCATTGACTAGAATTATCTAACAGTTCAAGTACAGTTGATATAGTTGAGGCGCAATCAAAATATGGTTTTTGGGGGTGGAATCTGTGGCGTCAACCTATAGGGTTTATGGTTTTTCTAATTTCTTCCCTAGCGGAATGTGAGAGATTACCTTTTGATTTACCGGAAGCAGAGGAAGAACTAGTTGCGGGTTATCAAACCGAATATTCGGGTATTAAATTTGCTTTATTTTACCTTGCTTCCTATCTAAACCTACTAGTTTCTTCATTATTTGTAACAGTTCTTTACTTGGGTGGTTGGAATTTTTCTATTCCGTACATACTCATTCCTGAGCTTTTCGGAAATAATGAAGTGTGTAGAGTCTTTGGAACGACAATAGGTATTTTTATTACATTAGCTAAAGCTTTTTTGTTCCTGTTCATTCCTATCACAACAAGATGGACTTTACCTAGGCTGAGAATGGACCAACTATTGAATCTTGGGTGGAAATTTCTTTTACCTATTTCTTTGGGGAATTTTTTATTAACAACTTCGTTCCAACTCCTTTCATTATAATGGAAAGGCATGGCATGAGATTTTTAGGATATGATAGTATAGCTTCATAACTTCTCTCAACCAATAGAAAGAAACATGAAATTTATTCAGAGATATTCACGATATGCTCCCTATGGTAACTGGGTTCATGAATTATGGTCAACAAACAGTACGAGCTACGAGGTATATTGGCCAAAGTTTTTTGATTACCCTATCTCATGCGAATCGTTTGCCGGTAACTATTCACTATCCTTATCAAAAATTCATCACATCGGAGCGTTTTCGTGGTCGAATACATTTTGAATTTGATAAATGTATTGCTTGTGAAGTATGTGTTCGTGTATGCCCTATAGATCTACCTGTTGTTGATTGGAAATTGGAAACGAATATTCGAAAGAAACGATTGCTTAATTACAGTATTGATTTTGGAATATGTATATTTTGTGGTAACTGCGTCGAGTATTGTCCAACAAACTGTTTATCAATGACTGAAGAATATGAGCTTTCTACTTATGATCGTCACGAATTAAATTATAATCAAATTGCTTTGGGTCGATTACCAATGTCAATAATTGGAGATTACACAATTCAAACAATTATGAATTCGATTCCAATAACAAAAAGCGTGGGTAATTCTGTTCATTCAATAACAATTACTTAATTAGATTAGTCAAATTTGGTTTTGATTGAACTTGAGGAAGCGAAGTTTGCTTAATCAATACCTAAACCTAAGAATCCGAAGATTGTTAAGAATCGGGGCTTGCTTTGTGTTAAAAATTCTAAAATATATGAGGCTTTCGAAATCTATAAATGAAATTGCATTTTTTCGTTTTTTCGTATAGAAAAAGCAGATGCAAGTAAAATGACTAAGTGTATCTACATCAACTAACACCCTATAAAAGGATTTCATTCAATTAGAAACTAGAAACGTATTAAAAAATAGGATAATGTCTTTTTTCTCGGTCGGGTCAATAAGGTCATGAAGGATTTCGGCTGAATTTCTCTCTTAATTTTACATATTTACATAAAATAAAAAATGGATTTACCTGCGCCAATACATGATTTTCTCTTAGTATTTTTAGGGTTGGGTCTTATAGTCGGTGGTCTAGGAGTAGTATTACTTACCAATCCTATTTATTCTGCCTTTTCGTTGGGATTGGTGCTTGTTTGTATATCCTTATTCCATATTCTTTCGAATTCCTATTTTCTAGCTGCGGCACAGCTACTTATTTACGTGGGAGCCATAAATGTCCTAATCGTTTTTGCTGTGATGTTCATGAATCGTTCAGAATATTCCAATGATGCCCACCTTTGGACTGCGGGGGATGGGATCACTTCACTAGTTTGTACAAGTCTTTTTTTTTCACTAATTACTACTATTTCAGATACATCATGGTACGGAATTATTTGGACCACAAGATCAAACCAAATTCTAGAACAGGATTTGATAAATAATGGTCAACAAATTGGGATTCATTTATCAACGGATTTTTTTCTTCCATTTGAACTTATTTCTATAATTCTTTTAGTTGCCTTGATAGGCGCAATTGCTATAACTCGTCAGTAATAAATACTCATAAAAAAAAAACTAAGGATTTCCTTTCTTTTCTTTTTTATTTTAATGCTTCTTTTAGCTTGTTCATGTATAAAATGGAAATGTTTTAGTTAGGTCTATTACCAATATTTTCATTACATACTTGGTATACTCTATCAGTTCAGTTACATTATTGTTCATATTGAAATGAATCAAGATTGAATTGGTGCGGGGTAGTTCAATGATGCTCGAGCATATACTTGTTTTGAGCGCCTATTTATTATCTATGGGTATCTATGGATTGATTACAAGTCGAAATATGATTAGAGCGCTTATGTGTCTTGAGCTTATACTGAATGCAGTGAATTTGAATTTCATAACATTTTCTGATTTTTTTGATAGTCGTCAATTAAAAGGAGACATTTTCTCGATTTTTGTTATAGGTATTGCAGCCGCTGAAGCGGCTATTGGATTAGCTATTGTTTCGTCAATTCATCGTAATAGAAAATCAACTCGTATCAATCAATCAAATTTGTTAAATAAATAGCAGTAATCATAGGCATATAGATAAAGAAAAGAATAGACGCTATTTTTGAAAATCTAAGAAGGCGAAGTATCTTGGTCCTCTCTCATGAGCAGATACAGAAGTAGATTGATTACAAACTCATTCTAGTAAATGGAAATCGTTGATTCATCTGGTGTTTAAATGTATTTCATTTACTAATACTAAGTTATTTTACTAGAACTAGATCGAAAATTTATGATGTTCAAAAAATGGATAGATCCAATGTCACATTCAGTAAAGATTTATGATACATGCATAGGGTGTACCCAATGTGTACGAGCTTGCCCCACAGATGTATTAGAAATGATACCTTGGGACGGATGCAAAGCTAAACAAATTGCTTCTGCTCCAAGAACAGAAGACTGCGTGGGTTGTAAAAGGTGTGAATCCGCCTGTCCAACGGATTTCCTGAGTGTACGGGTTTATTTATGGCATGAGACAACTCGCAGCATGGGTCTAGCTTATTGATACCTTGCAAAAAATTCTACTTGCACTCTTTTTATTTTTCTTTACCGACAAAAACCCATACTCGAAAAATACATAATTAGATATATATAATATCGAGTATGGGTTTTTCTGTCCAAAGTGTATTTTGTCTTTACCACGAATTCTTTTCCTTGGTTAACAATAATTGTTGTTTTGCCGATATTCGCGGGCTCTCTCATTTTCTTTTTCCCTCATAGAGGAAATAAGGTAATTAGGTGGTATACTATTTGTATTTGTCTATTAGAACTCCTTCTAACCACCTATGCATTCTGTTATCATTTTCAATTGGACGATCCATTAATCCAATTGGAAGAGGATTATAAATGGATAAATATTTTTGATTTTCACTGGAGACTCGGAATCGATGGACTTTCCATAGGACCCATTTTACTGACGGGATTTATTACCACTCTAGCTACTTTAGCGGCTTGGCCGGTTACTCGAGATTCACGATTGTTCCATTTCCTAATGTTAGCAATGTATAGCGGTCAAATAGGATCATTTTCCTCTCGAGATCTTTTACTTTTTTTCATTATGTGGGAGTTGGAATTAATTCCTGTCTACCTACTTCTTTCTATGTGGGGTGGGAAGAAACGTTTGTACTCAGCTACAAAGTTTATTTTGTATACTGCGGGGGGTTCTATTTTTCTCTTAATCGGAGTTCTGGGTATGAGTTTATATGCTTCTAATGAACCGACATTACAGTTTGAAACATTAGCTAATCAATCATATCCTGTAGTATTGGAAATACTATTATATCTTGGATTTTTTATTGCTTATGCTGTAAAACTTCCAATCATACCCCTACATACATGGTTACCGGATACCCACGGAGAAGCACATTATAGTACATGTATGCTTTTAGCCGGAATCTTATTAAAAATGGGAGCATATGGATTAGTTCGTATCAATATGGAATTATTACCCCACGCTCATTCTCTATTTTCTCCCGGGTTGATGATAATAGGGACAATTCAAATAATCTATGCAGCTTCAACATCTCCTGGTCAACATAATTTAAAAAAGAGAATTGCTTATTCTTCCGTATCTCATATGGGTTTCATAATTATAGGAATTAGTTCCATAACAGATGCGGGACTCAATGGGGCTATTTTACAAATGATCTCTCATGGATTTATTGGCGCTGCGCTTTTTTTCTTGGCAGGAACGAGTTATGATAGAATACGTCTTGTTTCTCTCGACAAAATGGGAGGAATAGCTATCCCAATGCCAAAAATATTTACATTATTTAGTAGTTTCTCAATGGCTTCTCTTGCATTGCCAGGAATGAGCGGTTTTTTTGCGGAATTGGTAGTATTTTTTGGAATAATAACTAGCCAAAAATATTTTTTCATGTCAAAAATACCCATTACATTTCTAACGGCAATTGGAATGATATTAACTCCTATCTATTCATTATCTATGTTACGTCAGATTTTCTATGGATACAAACAATTTCATGCCCCAAACTCTCATTTTTTTGATTCCGGACCGCGAGAACTTTTTGTTTCGATTTGTATACTTTTACCAATAATTGGTATTGGTATTTATCCAGATTTCGTTTTTTCCCTATCAGTTGACAAGGTAGAAATTATTTTATCTAATTATTTTTTTTTATAGATACTTTGTTTTTATCAAAAAAATAAAAGAATAATATAATAAGATATCTATCAAGTAAAAAAAACTTGATTGAATTAGATACGTTTGGAGTTTTTGTTTGAGAACCGTAAAAAACTTTATGGTTCTCAAACAAAAACTCTTACAAACTTTTGTTATATACGCTATCCCCCTGTCCCTGTATTCGATTTCTAAGGATCCTTCTTCAATTAGAAGTTAATGTGAATGAACCATAACTATGTAGTCCTATTCCTAATAGATTTATCCCGAAATAGCATATCCAAATTATAAGAAATCCCGTAGAAGCCACAATTGCAGAGTTTATGCCTTGCAAATTCTTATTTGTTCGAGTATGTAAATAAATCCCAAATATAGCCCAAGTAATAAATGCCCAAGTTTCCTTGGGATCCCAATTCCAATATGACCCCCACGCTTCATTAGCCCACACTGCTCCGGAAAGGATACCGATGGTTAAAAAGAGAAAACCTAGACTAATGATACGACAACCCCAAAAATCCAATTGATGAATGAATTGATACCTATGATAATTTCTAAACGAAATAAAAAAAGGATTTCGCACAACATTGCTTATTTCATTCATGTATTTTGTCTCGCCAGAATAAAATGGCCCCGTTAATAAATAATGAATTTTACCAAGAATCTCTAGGTTTTTTCGAAATGTAATTACTAGAAGGGCCATTGATAATAAAGATCCGCATAGAAGAGCTGCGTAGCTCAATACCATCATACTTACGTGCATCATTAACCACTGAGATTGGAGAGCGGGTACTAATTTTGTGGATTGATGAATTTCAGTTAAAAGACCTGAAGTAGCAAACCCTTGGGTAAAAATAGCACTTGGCGTGGTTATTGTACTTAAATGATTTTTATGGTTCCTAAAATAGGGAACTAAATGAATCATGGAAAAACTCCACGAAAGGAACATTAATGATTCATATAAATCACTTAAGGGGAAATGACCTGAATAAATCCACCGAATCACTAAAAATCCTGTTATACACAAAAAAGAAGCTTTCATCCCTTTTTCTGACGAATCATATAGTCCAACAATTTCGTGGACTAATAAGGTCATCAAATAAATAGTAGTTACAATTGAAACAATCGAAAAAGAGACGTGAGTTAATATATGTTCTAAAGTCAAAAATATCATAAAAATCCTAAAAGTCAATATGGAATTCAAGAATTCAATTCATTATAGAATAGGATCTATTTTAGTTCTTTTTGAAGATGCCGCCACTCGGACTCGAACCGAGATGCTCTAGCACTGCTTCCTAAGAGCAGCGTGTCTACCAATTTCACCATAGCGGCGTGCTCGAAATCATAATAGCCCATCTATATTCAATATTCAATCGTTGAGATGGCAGGATTGAATTAGTATCCCTTAGCTTTAGAAAAAAAATGAATAAAGACTTACTATAATAATAAAAAAATAATAACTATTTGAACATATTCAATAAAAGAAAAAGAAAAAAGAATCTTTAGTTGTGAAATAGTGTAAGTTTTCATAATCCAATGCTTTTTTTATCTAGTTACTAGTTAAAAGGGAAGCTCTTCGAGAATTTACCCGTCTTAACTAGATCGTGACCCAATTCTTATTTTTTGAGAATTTTTTCTCTATCTTTATGCGAGATATATTCTATATTAAAATGAAAAATGAAAACCTTCCTAAAACTAAAAAAAAGAAGACTTTTTTTAGTTTTTGTATTATTTTCATTTGAAAAAGTGAATAGATGGGAAAGATTCTAATCCCTATCCCACAAAAACTTACAAAAAAAAAAAAACGAAAGATAAAAATGTTATACTTATACCTTGAACTCAATTTTACTTAAGTATTAAGTAAAAATAATCATTTATTTTGGTTATTGCAATATTCGGTAAATAGATTATAGAATATATATATATTTTATGTATATAATTAATATAAAAAATATATACAGAATCCTGAGTAGCCATTTACCCCAATAAATAAAGAAAGATAATATAAATTGATGGGAATACTTCCTATTATTTTACTAATTTACTAAATGAAATTAGCAAATTGAGCGATTCGTCGGCATTCAATTTAGAATAGTTCAATGCTTTACTACATTACTTTTTTCGATTAGTCGCACAAAAAAAAAAATTGAAAATTCCCGGAAAAAAGATATCTTGCAAAAGCAAATTCTTTTACTGTCGCCCAGCACCTTTTTGAATTTACAAATATTTTGACGAATACGTTTTTTTGGAACCATCATTAAAAATGAAAACAGAAAAAAATAAAGAGGTTATTTACTATATTATAGTTAACTGGGTAAGACTTCTATTGATCAAAATAGAGATTTTTTACTGTATTAGATAAAATATCCGTACATACAAGATCAAAAGTAAAGAATCATTTTTCTTTGTTACTATTTAATATATCTTATCTTCTCTTCGCATTAAGATTTATTTCGACGATCTCCATTTCTTGCTGCTATAGATATAGCAATTTAATTGCTTATTCTTATTAATTTAATAATAAAAGGGATTTGATTGAGTATCTCCAGATAGTTTCGTCGTGTTATATTAAATTAACAAAAAAAAGATCAAAAAGTTTCATGAAACCTACCTGCTTGAAAAATAAAAAACGCTATTGTAAAAATTGTCAAAATTTCCATTTTCAAATTAGAACGAGTCAATGATCAATGAGTTAGTTGTTATATTAATTGGTTGAGTGATACTTGACTTGATAATAAATAATATTTTTCATAATTTATTTGTTTTCTTTTTTTTTTTCAGTTATATGCGATTTGATTTCTATTTAATTTAAATCGTCATTTTCTTTATTCAATATTCAATTCTTTTTTGCTTTTTCCCCAAGAGATAAGAACTGGTGAATCGGAAACAATTAAATAATAAAAAAAAAAAAAATACAAAAAGTTTTCTTTTTTTATGGAACATACATATCAATATGCATGGATCATACCTTTTGTTCCACTCCCAGTTCCTATTGCTATAGGAGTGGGACTTCTCCTTTTTCCGACCGCGACAAAAAGCCTTCGCCGTATGTGGGTTTTTCCTAGTGTTTTATTACTCAGTATCATTATGATTTTTTCAGCGGATCTGGCTATTTATCAAATAAACGTCAGTATTGCTCATCAATATGTATGGTCCTGGACTATCCATAATGATTTTTCCTTAGAATTTGGCTATTTGATAGATCCGCTTACTTCCATTATGTTATTATTAATTACTACTGTTGGGATAATGGTTCTTATTTATAGTGACAATTATATGTCTCATGATCAAGGATATTTGAGATTTTTTGCTTATATGAGTTTGTCTAATGCTTCTATGTTGGGATTAGTAACTAGTTCTAATTTGATACAAATTTATTTTTTTTGGGAATTGGTTGGAATGTGTTCCTTTCTATTAATAGGTTTTTGGTTCACACGACCTATTGCGGCAAGTGCTTGTCAAAAAGCCTTTGTAACTAATCGCGTAGGGGACTTTGGTTTATTATTAGGAATCTTGGGTTTTTATTTTATAACGGGTAGTTTCGACTTTCGAAATTTGTTCGAAATAACCAAAAATTTGATTGATAATGATGGGTTCAATTCTTTATTTCTTACTTTCTTTGCCTCCCTATTATTCGTTGGTGCAGTTGCTAAATCGGCACAATTTCCCCTTCATGTATGGTTACCTGATGCCATGGAAGGGCCTACTCCTATATCAGCTCTTATCCATGCTGCTACTATGGTAGCAGCAGGAATTTTTCTTGTAGCTCGACTTATTCCTCTTTTTATATCTATACCCTACGTAATGAATTTTATTTCTTTAATAGGTATGATAACATTACTATTAGGGGCTACTTTGGCTCTTGCTCAAAGAGACATTAAGAGAAGTTTAGCCTATTCTACAATATCTCAATTGGGTTATACTATGTTAGCTTTAGGTATGGGATCTTATCGAGTGGCTTTATTTCATTTGATCACCCATGCCTATTCGAAAGCATTATTATTTTTAGGTTCTGGATCCATTATTCATTCAATGGAAACCTGTATTGGATATTCGCCAGAAAAAATCCAGAATATGGCTCTTATGGGGGGTTTAACAAAATATTTACCAATTACAAAAACTTCCTTTTTGTTAGGTACACTTTCTCTTTGTGGTATTCCACCTCTTGCTTGTTTTTGGTCCAAAGACGAGATTCTTTATGATAGCTGGGGATATTCGCCTCTTTTTGCGATAATAGCTTCTTTCACGGCGGGTTTAACTGCATTTTATATGTTTCGAATGTATTTACTGACTTTTGAGGGGCATTTAAACGTTTATTTTCAAAATTTTAACGGCAAAAAAAATAGCTCGTTCTACTCACTATCTATATGGGGTAAAGATGGATTGAAATTGATAAAAGCAAATTTGCTTTTATCAACAATAAATAATATTGAAAGCGTTTCCCTTTTTTTGAAAAAAGGGTATCCAATTCATGGGAATGCAAGAAATGTGATGCGACCTCTTTTTACTATTACTCTTTTTTCCAATAAAAAAAATTCAATCTATCCCCAGGAATCGGACAATACAATGCTATTTCCACTTATTGTATTGGTTTTATTTACTTGTTTCATCGGATCCATAGGACTTCCTTTTGATCAAAAGGAAGTCTATTTTGATATATTATCAAAATGGTTAGCTCCGACGATAACTTTTTTACAGTCAAATTCAAACAATTCTATGGATTCGTATGAATTTGTCACAAATGCATTTTTTTCAGTAAGTATAGCCTTTTTTGGAATATTTATAGCGTCTCTTTTATATAGGCCTGTTTATTCATCTTTTCATAATTTTGGCTTAATGAATTTATTTATGAAAACGGGGCCTAAAAGACTCTTCTGGGACCAAAAAATCAATATTCTCTATAATTGGTCATATAATTGTGCTTATATTGAAGCTTTTTATAAAACTATCTTTATTAGTGGCATAAGAAGGTTAGCAGAACAAATGTCTTTTTTTGATAGAGGGGTAATTGATGGAATTACGAACGGGGTTGGTGTTATAAGTTTCTTTGTAGGAGAGGGGATAAAATATATGGGGGGCGGTCGAATTTCTTCTTATCTTTTCTTTTATTTATTTTATTTATCCATTTTTCTTTTTTTAGTAATTTACTACTTACTATAGCTATAGTGACGTTTTCTTTTACTTTATTTTTCGATGAGAACAGAAAGAAAAAGAATAAGCCTACTCCGCGGAGCAATGCCGACATAAGCCAAGTCCCAACCCGAGTATGAAACATTGTCGCCAAAAGGAGGCAATATTTTGATTGACATCCTCTGATTCCGTAGAACAAGAGATAGCCATTCCTAATATAATCAGACAAATCTCAGTTTTACTAAAAGGTAATCTCTGTCTTCGTTGTCGTTGAGCTCGCATGGATCCTTTAATTAAATCGCGATCAAAATCTGGTTCTTCTAGATAGGAAAGCAAAGCAATTTCTTCCGGTTCCTCCTCCTCCTTCTTATCTTCCTTATCCTTAATAGTATTCTTAGGATTTTCAATAGTCCGAGCATTCTCGGCAGTTTTATCTGTCTTATCTTCGTCAGTAGTAGTCTTAATATTCTCGGCAGTCTTATCTGTCTTATCTTCGTCAGTAGTAGTCTTAGGATTTTCGATAGTCCGAGCATTCTCGGCAGTTTTATCTGTCTTATCTTCGTCAGTAGTAGTCTTAGTATTTTTTTCGATAGTCCTAGCATTCGCACCAGTCTCCGTCTCTTTCTCAGTCTCGTTCTCAGTCTCGTTCTCAGTCTCTTTCTCAGTATAAATGACTACGCGTCTTACTTCTGGTGAACAAATATCATAAGCCTGATTTTCCTCTTCTTCATTGTCTTTTGGCTCGTTTTCCAAATCCCCCCAATCCACGTTCAATTTGTATGACCATCGAGGAACCTTTTTTTCGATTTCAAAGTTTTCGATTGCAATTTCAAGGTTTTCAATTTCATCATTTTCGATTTCATCATTTTCGTTTAAATTCAAAGCCGTATTAGGCCTTGGTTCCCCTGCAAATTCACTTCGAATTTCTCGATCTTCATCTTCAAATGCACTTTGATATTCTTTATCTTCGTCTTCAAATGCACTTAATGCACTTTGATATTGATATTCTTTTTGTTGTTGATCTTCACTTTTTTTGTTTTCTTGATCTTCTTTCCTTTTGTCTTCTTGATCTTCAAATTCTCGGAAATCATTAGGAAGGATATCTTGAAGCTTAAGCTTATTCCACATGCTTGTTAGGGAATCTTCTATCGGGTTGTTTAAAGGATTGTTGATGCTTGAGTCCAAATCGAAATTTCTAATTGTTCCACGGTGGGGTCCGCTCAAAAAAGGATCATACACTTTTGGTAAGCAGTTTTGCTCAGTCCCATCATTGTACAATCTAGTCCTTTTTTCAAGTACATCATCAAGAGAACCCTTGTCTAGAGCTTCAATTCGCTTGATAAATTCGTTGCTTAGGCTCTTTCTTTTTTGTTCGTTGGTAGAAACCCAACGATTATATAGTTCTTCCGAGGATCTTGTTTCTGTCGTGTCTAAAAACCACCTTTTTTGTATCATTTCAAAAAAAGTTGACAAACTGGGTGGATATGTAAAAGAGATTCTTTGTTTTCCGTCACTTAGGCATGTAGCAAAAAAATATTGTGCCATTTCGTTTTCGTTTCTTACAGCATTTGCAGGTTGATTGGTTGTTATATATCGCAATGGACGATTCCATCGTTTATAATCGAAAAGAAGAGTCACAATAGGTTTTTCAAATTTCTCCTTTGTTTTTTCCTCTTCATCCACTTGGATCTCTTCGGAATCGGAAGTGGTTTCTATTTCTACATCTGTTTCTTCCTCACTTTCCCCCATTTCTTTTTTTTTTTTTGAGTTTTCCTTCAGTTTCTTAGTGAAAATAGGCGAGGGTATTCCGCCTAAATTGTAGGCACAGGTGATAAATAAGAGAATACTCAAAATTCGACCCATAGAAGTTCTCAAGTCTGCCACAAGGTACTTATTTGATC